CCGTGGTGGAAAACTATGGGTCCGTATATTTCCAGACAAACCAGTTACAGTAAGACCTGCTGAAACACGTATGGGTTCGGGGAAAGGATCCCCTGAATATTGGGTAGCTGTTGTTAAACCGGGGCGAATACTATATGAAATGGGTGGAGTAACCGAAAATAGAGCCAGAAGGGCTATTTTACTAGCAGCATCCAAAATGCCTATACGAACTCAATTTATTATTTCGGGATAAAAATGTAGAACCGACAGAAATGAGTCTTGGGGATGAAACAAAACCGCAGGTTTCTTTTTTTGGACAAACAATATTTCTTTTATTTTCTTTATCCTTTGCATTGGAAGAATAGACTAAAAATTTGATATGATTCAACATCAGACCCATTTAAATGTAGCGGATAACAGCGGGGCTCGAGAATTGATGTGTATTCGAATCATAGGAGCTAGTAATCGTCGCTATGCTTATATTGGTGACGTTATTGTTGCTGTGATCAAAGAAGCAGTCCCAAAAATGCGTCTAGAAAAATCAGAAGTAGTCAGAGCTGTAATTGTCCGTACCTGTAAAGAACTTAAACGTGACAGCGGTATGATAATACGATATGATGACAATGCTGCAGTTGTGATTGATCAAAAAGGAAATCCAAAAGGAAGTCGAATTATTGGTGCAATCCCCGAGGAATTGAAAGAATTCAATTTTACTAAAATAGTTTCATTAGCTCCCGAAGTATTATAAAAAAAAAATGAGATCGTGATATCTTTGGGGTATTTGAAAGAAATAGATTAAGAACTAGATTAATTCGTAGATTGTGTCTCACGCATATACCTTGAAAAATTCATATTCATAAACCAATAAAAAAAAAAAAAAAGAAAAACATGTTAATTATATCAGGCACCAATAATTTTAGTTCATGATGGGTACAGACACTATTGCTGAGATAATAACCTCTATACGAAATGCTGATATGGCTAGAAAAAGAGTTGTTCGCATAGCATCTACTAATATTACCGAAAATATTGTTAAAATACTTTTCCGAGAAGGTTTTATCGAAAACGTCAGAAAACATCGAGAAAAAAACAAATATTTTTTGGTTGTAACCCTGCGACATAGAAGGAATAGGAAAAGACCCTATAAAAATTTTTTCAATTTAAAAAGGATCAGTCGACCCAGTCTACGAATCTATTCTTACTCTCAAGAAATTCCTAGAATTTTAGGTGGGACGGGGATTGTAATTCTTTCTACTTCTCGAGGTATAATGACAGACCGGGAGGCTCGACTAGAAGGAATTGGCGGAGAAATTTTGTGTTATATATGGTAATCGTTTTAATATATGGGATCCGAAACCTCTTCCTATTTCTAAAAAAGAAAAAGAAAGAGGATGAGTTGTCTAATATCGTTTCTCCTGCATTAGTTGATACTTCAAGGGGGTTTTACCTGGAATGACAGAACAAAAATGGATTCACGAAGGTTTAATTACTGAATCGCTTCCCAATGGGATGTTCCGGGTTCAGTTAGATAATGAAGATCTGGTTCTAGGTTATGTTTCAGGAAAGATCCGGCGTAGTTCTATACGGATACTGCCAGGAGATAAAGTCAAAATTGAACTAAGTCGTTATGATTCAACCAGAGGACGTATAATTTCTCGACTCGGCAACGACAACGAAAATGAAAACAAGGATTCGAAAGATTAGCTGGTTTTTATTCAATACGATTCGAGATGCAAAATTTCAAGAAACTTATTTTCTACCAAGAAGTAGATTCAGAATTAAGATAAGGAATGACAAATATGAAAATAAGAGCTTCCGTTCGTAAAATTTGTCAAAAATGTCGACTAATCCGTAGGCGGGGGCGCCTTAGAATAATTTGTTCCAACCCGAGACATAAACAAAGACAAGTATAATCAGACACGCTAAAGGGCTCAATGTACAAATAAGGAATCTGTTTTGACATGAAATGGATATATCCATATATTTCTGACTCATATTTATGAGATGATACAATATGGCAAAAGCTATACCGAGAACTGGTTCACGTAGGAATGTACGTATTGGTTCACGCAGGAATGTACGTATTGGTTCACGCAGGAATCGTATTAGTTTCCGTAAGATTGTACGTAGAATACCAAAGGGAGTTATTCATGTTCAAGCAAGTTTCCATAATATCATTGTCACGGTTTCAGATCTATGGGGTCGGGTGGTTTCCTGGTCCTCGGCCGGTACTTGTGGATTCAAGGGTACGAGAAAGGGGACACCCTTTGCCGCTCGAACTGCAACAGAAGATGCTATTGGTCCAGTAATAGATCAAGGTATGCAACGAGCAGGAGTCTTGATAAAAGGTGCCGGTCTCGGAAGAGACGCAGCATTACAAGCTATTCGTCAAAGTGGTATACTATTAACTTATGTACGGGATGTAACCCCTATGCCACATAATGGCTGTAGACCTCCGAAAAAAAGACGTAGGTAGAAATGAACAGTGAAGAAATTTCAAGAGAAACAAGAGAAATAAATA